CCTTTTTTTGCATTGAAAGAACAGATTAAAAAATGATATGATTCAACCCCAGACCCATTTGAATGTAGCGGACAACAGCGGGGCCCGAGAATTGATGTGTATTCGAATCATAGGAGCTAGTAATCGCCGATATGCTCATATTGGTGACGTTATTGTTGCTGTGATTAAAGAAGCAGTACCAAATATGCCTCTAGAAAGATCAGAAGTGATCAGAGCTGTAATTGTACGTACTTGTAAAGAACTCAAACGTGACAACGGTATGATAATACGATATGATGACAACGCTGCAGTTGTCATTGATCAAGAAGGAAATCCAAAAGGAACTCGAGTTTTTGGTGCGATCGCCCGAGAATTGAGACAGTTAAATTTTACTAAAATAGTTTCATTAGCCCCTGAAGTATTATAAGACGAGACCATGATATAGTTATAGTAGGGTATTTGAATGAAATAGATTAATTAGTAGATTGTGTCTCACGTATATACCTTTAATAATTCATAAATAAAAATAAATAAATAAAAAAAAAAAAGAGCATGTTTATTATATCAAAATTTGGGGGCACTAATAATTTTAGTTCATCATGGGTAGGGACACTATTGCTGACATAATAACCTCGATACGAAATGCTGACATGAATAGAAAAGGAACGGTTCGAATAGCATCTACTAATATCACCGAAAACATTGTTAAAATACTTTTACGAGAAGGTTTTATCGAAAATGTGAGGAAACATCGGGAAAGCAACAAATATTTTTTGGTTTTAACCCTACAACATAGAAGGAAAGGACCATATAGAACTATTTTAAATTTAAAACGGATCAGTCGACCTGGTCTACGAATCTATTCTAACTATCAACGAATTCCTAGAATTTTAGGTGGAATGGGGATTGTAATTCTTTCTACTTCTCGAGGTATAATGACAGACCGAGAGGCTCGACTAGAAGGAATCGGCGGAGAAATTTTGTGTTATATATGGTAATCCTTCTGATATCCGAATTAGATCCGAAACTTCCTATTTGTGAAAAAAAAAAGAGAAAGGACGGGTTGTCTAATATCACTCCTCCTCCATTAGTTGATACTTCAAGGGGGTTTTACCTGGAATGAAAGAACAAAAATGGGTTCATGAAGGTTTAATTACTGAATCACTTCCCAATGGTATGTTCCGGGTTCGTTTAGATAATGAAGATCTGATTCTAGGTTATGTTTCAGGAAGGATCCGACGTAGTTTTATACGGATACTACCAGGAGATAGAGTCAAAATTGAAGTAAGTCGTTATGATTCAACCAGAGGGCGTATAATTTATAGACTCCGCAACAAGGATTCGAACGATTAGGCATAGCAGTTTTTTCAACTTCAACATTCCTTTCATGGGGATACAATTCAAGGTTCCAAATTTCAAGAAACTTATTTTCTTCCAAGAAATAGATTCGGAATTCAGTTAAGGTAAGGAATGATAAATATGAAAATAAGAGCCTCTGTTCGTAAAATTTGTGAAAAATGTCGACTGATTCGTAGGCGGGGACGAATTATAGTAATTTGTTCCAACCCGAGACATAAACAAAGACAAGGATAATCTTTCTAAAAAGGACTCTCTAAAGGACCCGATGTACAAATAAAAATAAAGGATCTGTTTTGACATGAAATGGATATATCCATATATCTCTGACTCATATTTATGAGATAATAAAATATGGCAAAACCTATACCAAGAATTGGTTCACGTAGGAATGGACGTATTGTTTCACGTAAGAGTGCACGTAGAATACCAAAGGGAGTTATTCATGTCCAAGCAAGTTTCAATAATACCATTGTGACTGTTACAGATGTACGGGGTCGGGTGGTTTCTTGGTCCTCTGCCGGTACTTGTGGATTCAGGGGTACAAGAAGAGGGACACCATTTGCTGCTCAAACCGCAGCCGGAAATGCTATTCGTACAGTAGTGGATCAAGGTATGCAACGAGCAGAAGTCATGATAAAGGGTCCTGGTCTCGGAAGAGATGCAGCATTACGAGCTATTCGTAGAAGTGGTATACTATTAAGTTTTGTACGGGATGTAACCCCTATGCCACATAATGGCTGTAGACCTCCTAAAAAAAGACGTGTGTAGAAATAAACATTGAAGAGATTTCAAGAGAAATAAACGATTCAATGATCTGATCAAATAATATTACTATGGTTCGAGAGGAAGTAACAGTATCTACTCGGACACTACAGTGGAAGTGTGTTGAATCAAGAGCAGACAGTAAGCGTCTTTATTATGGACGCTTTATTCTGTCTCCACTTATGAAAGGTCAAGCCGACACAATAGGCATTGCGATGCGAAGAGCTTTGCTTGGAGAAATAGAAGGAACATGTATCACACGTGCAAAATCTGAGAAAATACCACATGAATATTCTACCATAGTAGGTATTCAAGAATCAGTACATGAAATTTTAATGAATTTGAAAGAAGTTGTATTGAGAAGTAATCTGTATGGAACTTGCGACGCGTATATTTGTGT